TATTGATTGAGTTTGAGGGACTTTCGCTGACAAAATCCATCCATAAACCTATACCCCGGCAACTTTCGTAACCAAAGCGTCAAGACAACAGCCAAAGGTGACCTTTGGATTCTTAAGTAGGGGGCAAAGAGGAGCACGTAGGAATGCCGACCACTACATAAGCCACTGGTGGCTGAGAGAAAGCGAGCAGCACCTTGTATAGGTTGGGCGGAGCAGAAGCGAGCCCCTATCAGAGAAAGCCTTGGTCAAGCGCGCTAGCCTAGCTAGCTAGCGTTTTTCAGCTGGCTGTTATGTTAGTTGTAGCGCGCCTTCCCTCCTTCTCTCACTTCGGAAAGATTTCGCAGTATTTTCTTATGATGACCTGGTCGAGAGAGTACGATACATCGGTGTAAAAGATGGAGTGGGATCTGTGAGGTTGGTTATAGTAAGGCCTGGCCGGAAAGTCTTCTTGCCTCTATCATTGAAGGAAAGGTTGGTCAACAATTTGGAGAGTTTGCGGAAAAGCGAGAACAAATATTAAACTGGGAAGAAAAAAGGGGAAAAAGTAAATAACAAAAGGCGCATATGGCACGAAAAGGAAATCCGATTTCGGTAAGACTCGATCTGAATCGTAGTTCAGATTCAAGTTGGTTCAGTGATTATTATTATGGTAAATTAGTTTATCAAGATGTCAATCTGAGATCTTATTTCGGTTCGATACGTCCACCTGCGAGACTTACCTTTGGCTTTCGTCTCGGTAGGTGTATTCTTATACATTTTCCCAAAAGAACATTCATTCATTTCTTTCTTCCCCGTCGACCACGACGACTGAAACGACGCGCAAAATCCAGACCCGGAAAGGAGAAGGGCCGGTGGTGGGCATTTGGGAAAGTCGGGCCGATCGGGTGTCTTCATTCCAGCTACAATACCCAAGAAGAACGAAACGAAGTGAGAGGCCGGAGGGCAGGGAAAAGAGTCGAGTCGATCAGGCTCGGCGACCGGGAGAAGCAAAACGAAATTAGGATTTGGCCGAAAAAGAAGCATGGAGACCGATCACCATCGATAAAGAAGAATCTTTCTAAATCACTTCGGGTCAGCGGGGCCTTCAAGCATCCGAAATACGCCGGGGCTGTAAATGACATAGCGTTCCTGATAGAAAATGACGACTCCTTCAGAAAAACGAAGTTTTTTAAGTTCTTTTTCCCCAAGAAGTCCGGCGGCCCGACGAGTCATCTATTTAAAAGGACCCTCCCTGCAGTGCGCCCCTCCTTGAATTATTCGGTCATGCAATACTTATTTTTTAGAAAGAACCAAATGCATTTCGACCCCGTCGTAGTTCTCAATCATTTCGTGGCACCGGGCGTGGCTGAACCATCTACGATGGGGGGAGCGAATGCGCAGGGAAGAAGCTTAGATAAGAGAATGCGTTCTCGCATAGCTTTTTTTGTAGAAAGCTCGACCAGCGAGAAAAAGTGTTTGGCCGAAGCCAAAAAGAGCTTGACCCACTTCATTCGCTTGGCGAGTGATCTTCGCTTCGCGGGAACAACAAAAACCACCATCTCGCTCTTTCCTTTCTTCGGTGCTACCTTTTTCTTTCCAAGGGATAGAGTTGGTATTTCTAATAAGAACCTTTTTTTTGAGGGTGCCCGGGAACCACTCCTAGGTCAATTAAGGATCAAATGTTGGAACCTCATGGGTAAGGATAAGGTAATGGAATTGATAGAGAAATTCATAGACCTAGGTAGGATAGGAGAATGGATAAAGGGAATAGAGATGATGATAGAGATCATACTGAGAAACAGAAGAATTCCGTACGGGTACAACTATTATTTGAACGAAGTGAAAAAAATGCGATCTTTGTTGTCTAATAGAACAAACACTAATACCTTAATTGAGTCGGTCAAGATCAAATCTGTTTATCAAAGTGCTTCTCCGATTGCTCAAGACATCTCTTTTCAACTGAGAAAGAAAACAAGATCATTTCGTTCCATTTTTAGTAGAATAGTGAAGGATATTCCATTAGTAATGAAAAAAGGGGTTGAGGGGATCCGTATATGTTGTTCAGGTCGATCAGAAGGCGCAGAAATAGCTAGAACTGAATGCGGAAAGTATGGAAAAACATCTCGTAATGTATTTAACCAGAAAATCGATTATGCTTCGGCGGAAGTATCTACTCGTTACGGAATCTCAGGTGTCAAAGTGTGGATTTCATATAGTAAAAAAAAAAAGGGACGTGCTATATCCGAAACGTACGAAATTTAGTAAATATCGTAAAGGCAGATGTAATAGGGGTTGCAAACCAGACGGAACAAAACTTGGTTTTGGAAGATATGGCACTCAAAGTTGTAGAGCTGGTCGTCTGTCATATCGAGCCATTGAAGCAGCGCGTCGGGCTATAATCGGACACTTCCATCGTGCTATGAGCGGACAATTCCGAAAAAATGGTAAGATATGGGTCAGAGTTTTCGCAGATATCCCTATTACCGGGAAACCTACAGAAGTTAGAATGGGAAGAGGAAAAGGAAATCCTACGGGTTGGATTGCTCGTGTGTCCGCGGGACAAGTACTATTTGAAATGGATGGTGTGAGTTTGTCAAATGCTCGACAAGCCGCTACATTAGCGGCGCATAAACCATGTTCGTCAACCAAGTTTGTTCAGTGGTCGTAACGTAATTGAATTGGTTAGTGGGGAAAAACCAGGCCGGGACTAAAAAGAATTAGGCGAAGGGTTTGTTCCTGAACGAGGGAAGTGGAAAGACACTAAGGGAGAGGGATATACTCCTTTTTGAATCGCCGAAATTGTACGACTGTTCCAGGCGTACGACCCGGATACGTTACGGTTTTTTAAGGTACTCTTTCCTGTGATTGTATTGGATATTCATCTTTATGATCACAAGGTGGTGCTTGGGCATCTCTGATTACGTTCGGACGTGACAGGGAAGCCAGGAGGTCCAGGGACATAGCCGACCGATGCATTCCCCATCCAGCACTTAACCGACGAAAGAGAGGGGAACGCAGCCCCCGCCGCCATATGAGTCGGATACTATTATAGTTTGACTCTTGTGGGAAATTCAAGATGTCTTTTTTTGTTTTGGCGATAATAACTTCTGGGAGGGTGAATCCCAGGTTCCACCACAAGAAAGAAGGACAATTGGTAGTTCCCTACGAGGAAGTGCTGCCCAAAAGGGACTACTCTACATCGGCCGGGATTGGACACTAGTCCTTCCTTCAAGTCTTCAAAGATAGGATTCAATCGATTATTCGCATTCAACTTGAACAATTCTTGTGACAACAGACGGAATTCCTTCGTTCCCTTTCTCAAAGGCAATAGGATTCAATCGATTTCGAACAAAAAGGCAATCTCGAGTACAAGCCAAGGAGAAAGACTGCCATCTCAGGCATACCATCGACAGAGTCAGGAAAGGACAGGCAGAAGGCGCGCTAATCAAATCCTATCTTTCAACTCTATCCCTTCTTGGTCCCAGCTCCCTATGAGCTCTGAGTCGCTAACGCTAAGAGGAAGAAGAGCTACTTCCATCATTCCAATAGTAACAAGGGAAACCGAACCCAAGTGAAGTTAAGCCGAGTCCTTTTCTTCCCCACTGCTTCGAAGCCGGAGGCAGACACGTGGGGTTCACTGGAAGGGAGAGTGGCGGGAATGATTTTTTGCAATGTAATGGAACTCAAAGCCTGTTTCATAGGCTGTACTCGTACTCACCGACTACACGGACTCTATACCAAGTCATGAGCGATAGCGAAGCCAAGCCGCCAACCAAGCCAATGCGCCATCCCTATCCCTTCCCTCTCCCTATAGTATCCTAAGACCTATATCTTAAATATGTGGTACCATCCCTCACAACCAGGATTTCCTTATTATATATACGATAGCACTCGACAGAGATCAAAGTATGAAATTAAAAGAGACCTATGGCTTGGCACACTGAACCGAGACCAAAACGACTCCATCCAGGAACACAACGAGCGACCACTTCTAACTGATCGTGGAACTGACCTTCACCGATACATGAGTCGGATCCAGTTGGAACCACAGCTTCAATTGGAACATACATTCTTAGGTTGTAAATAAGCTCGCTCCTCAGGTGTTTGGAAGGCTCATGTCGTCTTTCGACCGATGTTGGTCTGAGGAGCTTTAGGAGACCTGATACCTTGTTCACTGGTCTTTTTTTTTTACTTTTGGGAGTTCTCATCATCTCCCTAACGCCATGTCAAGGTCATGACGAATTTACATTAATCTACGATATATTTGGAACCTATGATGCGAAAGCCTTTCAATCATGGGCTCAACACCTACCCGGGTACTTCGCACGCACCTTCACTCCAACCAAGACGAGACCAACGCTCGGGAAGAGAAAACCACCGGATTCGGTTCACCTAGAATTGGAACCACTTCTGAACAAGGGAATCATACCCTTACTTTATCTTATTATTCCGTATTTCTTTTGTTGCTTGTTGACCAATAAATAGATTGGAGTTTTGGTACATTGTTTGTGAGATAAGTCAGGTAATGCCGTCACCGTCACTTGCCTATTCACTCCTCACATTAGTACAAAGCAAATGAAGGTTCCGTCTCATGCTAGAATGAGCCTAGCATCTCAATCATAAATCTCTGTTCTGTCTTATCTTAACGTATTGAGTAAATCAGTTTGTAAGCTTGAGATATCAGGATGACTTCATTTCACATTAATATGGATTGGAGTTGGGTAAGGAAAGGTAATTGATATGATTTTATTCAACAACAGGAATAGATAATATGGACGTCATTTTTACTACTTATGGAAGGGGGCATTGTAGATAAATAGGCATGGTGGCCTAGGCAGTTTAATCGGAAGAGAGTTCATCACTTAATGCTTTGAAGTCGTCCGCTCTTAGAGTTAAGATCCGGTCTTTGCCATTCTTGATCCGCACGCTTTGGTGGACTCTTTTCACGCTAGTTCTGTGATCCGAGGGAACTAGTGAAGTTAGCCCTTCCTTACCTTTGGGTTCATATTATTATCAGTAGGGGCCTCGTGCCATGCTTCGTCCCCTTTCGCAGCATTCTCCTTGAAGAAGGAAGACGGGCTTGAACTTGAAAGCTTGCTTTTAGCATGAATCTTTCGTATGTGAGTCAGTTTTCCATACCCAATTCTCTCACATGATCGAGACTATCCTACCAAAAAAACAAGGTAGATTTCGAGGACGTGATCTAGCTTGTTTTCCTGCCAAGAGGCCTGCTTGGTTCCCGGTTTCCCGTTCTCTTTGTCTAAGGCTAAGAATTCTCTTGTCATTTTCTCCGGAGCTCTAGTTACTATCATACCATCGAAATAGACAAGAGTTTTGGTATATCTTCAATCAAGTATAAATGTTTTCTATAAAGTAAAAGAAATAAGTACTCCTCTTCCTGTTCTATTGATCAGAAGCATCCAGCAGCACTTTTCGATGTCACGCACAAGCATCAGGCTACTAAGACTTTTGTATGTACGAGCGGTGTTGAACCCTCTAACACCAGAGGCATCCTCCATTCATATCGATTTGGGTTTTTCTGCACCATATTTTGATCTGCCTCTTCTTCGATCCGGAATTCCCAACAAATCCTTGACTCCTCGAATACAATGGGATTTCACACCTGGCAAATCTTTCACTCTACCTCCTCTTATTAACACCATAGAATGTTCCTGCGAATTATGACCTTCGCCCGGAATGTGAGCAAATATATCATGTCGATTGCTCAATCGTACTTTGGCTATCTTACGTGGAGCTGAATTTGGTTTTTTAGGTGTTCTCGTTGAAACACGCGGGCGTACTCCTTGCTTCTGGGGACATTGATCCGAAGCTCGAGTACGGTCCGTGCGCCGTTTTTCTTCTCTACCATGACGAATTAATTGATTTAATGTAGGCATCGCTCTTTCCTTTGTCCTTCCTCCCTATTTTTGCCCTATCACTATTACTCCCGATCCGAAGCACCCCTTTTCCATTCATAGAGAGATCCAATCGTCAAAATCAATAAAAAGGCCATCATAGACCAAGATCCAAACGGATCAATCTTGTTGGGAGGTACTGCCCAAGGAAAGGAAAAGGTGACTTCCGGATCAGGAATAATAAATAAAATGGAAACAAGATAAAATCGTATATCGAAACGACTTCTGGCATCACCGAAAGGATCGAAACCACATTCGTAGGCCGACAATTTTTCTGGATAGGTCGAACTATTGGAAGCAAAGGGAAAAGGAAGACCGAGTGGGATCAAAGAAACTAGCAGACTGATCACTAAATAGATACAAATAGGTGCAAATTCTGACATTACCACAAACCACTTGGTTCTTTCGCTCCATTCTCGCGGAGCGGCATACCGGAAAAAAAGAAAAAAGATCTGGGCCTGGTCTGGTCGACCCAATCATGATATTTCGACACATTGGGGCTATGGGACTCGAACCCAATTCTTCCACGACCCCCATTTCCTTCTCTTATGAGATTTCATTTTTAAGATCACATCACCTTTCATACCAAAAAGAAAGCTCCTCATATACGATAGCACCAATGATAGAAGTAGAGAATGCTATCCTTCTTCTTTATTTCATCTGCAGAGCCTAATCCCCTCTCCCAATCCCTCCCTTCTTTCAGTTGAATGTTTGCAAAGTCCGAACTCCCTGTGTTAAGCCCCCTGGTCGAGAACTGTAAGATCAGTCAAGCAGGCTAGTCAAGTACTCATAAAGCAAAGAGCATAGCGGGTAATCTGTGCAAGAAGTGACTTCCTTGCCTTAATAACTTATTATCTGTCCATTCAAAAGAAAAGAGAGGAGGATGAATGTTAAATTAAACCTTGATTTTCTTATACGATTACGATACCACCTGCCGCACCTCCTTACTCTGATTCAAATGCGGCGGATGGAGATTCAGATAGGAATGATTCGGGTGCTGAGGACAGGAATGATTTTGTTTAAGCTTAAGATTCGGATTCAGGCTGGGGAGGAAGTCCTCTCCTAGTTCTAGTTGAAGTGGATAATGATCGAAGGGAGAAAGAATCGTCTTAATCATTTTGATGTGACATCGGCCAGGCGATTTCAACTCGGAATCTTCTTTCTACAAGTCGAACGTAGCCTAGAAAGGAGCGCTACAAAGTGGTCGAAGAGCTGATTTTTGTGCTGGAACTTGTTTTTCTCCTATTCCTACTTCGCCTCCTGTTACTCTTGTTTTGATGCTTAAATAGAGGCCTAATCACGTAAGACACTAAGCCGAGTCTCAAGTTCCTGCTGTCAAAGAGTTCCACATCTCTTTCACCTAGGAGTGAAAAGCTTCCCTAAAGGATAAGCAACTACATCATGAAAGAAGGTAAAGAGGCTATCCATTCCTATAAGTAGGCCTATTACGGGTGCTAGTCAGACAGTTTCTTACAGATCAATCAGTTCCATGGCTTACTAATATATTCATTCTTGCGCAATTAAGAAAGCGTGAAAAGTCTTCTTCCGCTACGCACCTTAAGCACTAGAAGGAATCCGGAAATAGGTTCACCCCTAAGATCGATCTTCCCCAGCCTTGCCATCGAGAGTGAGACTTTATCCAAATCTTTCATACCCTTGTGGAAAGCAGCAGGTAATTGATTAGTCACGCGCATCCTACCTCGGTCTTTGATGAAAAAAGAATCTTTCTGGAACTCGGCATGATCCTTTGGAATTTATCCCGTCCGGATTGACTTAGGAGGTTTATTCAGAACTACGAATGGGATTCGTTCAAGGCAGCCGCATGGACATTGAGGGCATTTTTCCACTAATAGCAATGAGTGAAATAAGCTTATGGAATCGGCATGTATGTGTCACGCACGATAGTTCGATTGGGAAGGTACCTGAGGTTAGCCAAATCACTAGCTTCTTGGATAAGTATCTCCTTACTACCTTTTTTGAGTGATCCAGGAACTCTCCCTTAGGTTAGGGTGCATTCCAGGTGAGTAAGCCGAGTCCTTCTTGCTTGAAAGGAATAAGAGCTTCCTTTGTGACTGAAAACTCTTTATAAGTCCAATTAGGCCTGAGCCCTTGTGGTAAATTAGCCAGCCCACTTCCACCAGTTCTGACTTCCTAAGGAAGTGTAAGCCATACTTTCTTGGCGCTGTCAGCCACGCTTTGTTTGAGATCCGTTGCAGGGCATGTTAGTAAACGGGCTTCTTCCTAGGTCATTCGCTTGCGACCACTTACTGGAAAGACTTGCCTTATCCCTATCCCTTGTTTGCTGGATTTTCCTTTCAAAACTACTGCTTGTCCTGTTAGTCTGTTAGATCGCATGGACAGAACTCCTAATTCCTAATTAATGGCTGGCAGGTAACGGGAAATGAATGGAATGGCATTGGCTTATCCCTCTGGATGGATTAAGATAACTGGCCTCGTCCCAAAGCAAAGGAAGAAAGAGGCTTGCTCACAGAAAATATCCCAGCTGGCAAGGGAAAGATCAGTCCCATAGCTCAGGTATATCCGCAATCGCATATTCTGGGCCATCTTCAGCCTATATATATGTATTTCCTGCAATGTCCAGGCCATTTCCTTTCGATGGCAGATCCCGTGGAAGTTCACTTTGTTTTGCTGTCGGACCAGGAGAGTGAATCGAATAGGTTACATAGGCAGGACAGGCGAGTTCTCATACATTTCCTGGCGCTGTTAGCCTGCCCTAATCTACTTACTTCTCCTTTCTCCTTTTTAGAAGTGACTGTTTACTCATCTTTTCCGAAGTGAGCATATACTGAATCTCCCCTAGTGTAAGAAAGTGGATTTCTATTTCTAAAACTTGCCTCTTGTAAGTGAGTGTATAAAATAGCATATCTAAGTTAGTTTGAAAGCGGGGTTATTTAAATCCCAATGCCCTCTTTGGACATTGTTAGAGTTCTCTAGCGCCTGAGTCTGTTACGGTGAGTGAGGAAGCCTTTCAATTTGAAGCAGGCCTTTCTTTTTTTCAAGTAGGAATTATAGGCAAGCTAGCAATTCTTCAAGTGAGAGTTTACATCCAGTGCTACATTTAGAGTTCCAGTTGCAGGAAAGGGAAAGAGACTTAGGAGAGCCAGCAGGCGCCAGCAAGCTAGGTTTTAAGTGAGCAATCTTGTGATTTCCTTGCCATCCAATTACAATTACAGTTGCTATCTAGTTTCAGTGCCAGTGAGTAAACCAGTTCAAGCAAGGGTAAAAGCATTTTCCGATTCCGACTAGCTGATTATAGAGTCATATGCTAGGCCAGTTTGTTTAAAATCATCCTGTTTTAGTTTGTCGTGCCAGGCGAGCAAATGGGTTCCCTAGGCAGTAATTGGTTGCAGGGCATTTTCCTTGGATGTTTTTTCTGTCCTATAGATATAGAACAACAGGTAAAGCCTTAATGAAACCTTTGGGTGATCAAAGAAAAGAAGAGAATCAAGGCTACTCTCCTTTTCTACGAATCTACAACTCTCTTTACTGAGCGAGACTCTACCCATATCTATCTATCTAAAGAATTCGCCAAAGAAAGAGCCTTCTTCTAACTAGGAGAGTAAGCAAGCTACCGGAAGCGAAGCTTCTGGCTCCCCCTTTGAATTTCCAATTCCTTCTTTTCGTTCTACTTAGGTGGAGCAATCCGAACTCTCGACGGAATATAAAAGAGCGTCTTCGAACCTGTGTAGACACCTCAACGAACTCATGTGGACACTCCTCAGCCCGAGCCGAGGACAATCTCTAAAAAATAAACATTAAGATGTTGACCCGTTTTTCTTTTCTTTGCTGATTCCTATCAATGAAATTTGCCATGTTGCACTAAGTTACTTACGTATGTATGCATGCGGTCCGGGAACACTTTGGGGTGAACACCCATCCGAACAAGTAGGGTCAATAGTTCAGCATTTAGGCCGTAACATTTAGCAACAATAAAATCTTTAACCCAACAAGTGCTCTCCGAACCAAGCTAGATAGTCTCCTATCACTGGGCTCACCAACCAACCTGGACTTTGATTCTTATTATTCCTACCGGATATCAAAACCATAAGGACCAGCCATGAGTTCCCATATTACATAAGCGCTCTTGGGTGGGCTGGGCCATTCCATCAAATCTTTGAGAAGGGGCCCAATCTCGTATTTGATGGTCGGCGTGGCGATAGGCTTCGCTTCTACGACTGCCTCCCCAGCCGTTGCAAAGACTGAGCGAGAACGGTAAGGGGCGCTAAGGGGGATGCGATTAGCCAAGCTGGGGCAAACAAAGCCGTCCGGCCCCCGGACTATGCAAAAGAATCGAGGCCGGGGGGTATCGCCCATAGTGGTTCCCCCCCCCCCCCCGCCTTTGATGATTGACCAAACAAAGAGGCCTAGATCTGTGCCCCTTAATGAATTGAATGGTCCTTCGACCCCTTCATTTGATTCCGACGGCCGGCATAGATATCATGAGACCCGCCCACTATTACTACGAAAAAAGCCCTGCCTTTTTCCTTCTAACTAGGAGAGTAAGCAACTTCTATTAGCGCCGGACCTTGAGTCGAATTGATCGTGTCATGTGCAACGTCCATCAATGATGGTTCATTAATGTCCATTGATTTAGACTCCTTCCCCCTTCCCAACTACGAATAAGATCGAGAGGAGCCCCAAAAAACCAAGAACGAAAACGGAAGCCTTTCGATTCACTCCCCATTCTCTCTTAAATAAAGCTCGCCCTCGAGCCCTGGGCAGGTCGGCCGGGTCTTTCCCTGTTGTTCTGTTCCCGCCACGAGAAAGACGCACAGAAGGAAGAGGTATGCCCGGCGCGCGGAGGATCCGTTGAGAGTGTCTGTTGTCTCGGTAGGGAACTTGACGATCTTTTCCCTGCCTGTATTAAAAAAAAAGAATAGGTCAGTGCTACGGCCCTCTATTGTTTGATCCAATATTGACCGGGGACGAGCCCCTACTTCCATAGGGCGGGCCTTTCCTTGGTTTGACCTCCCGTAGTGGTCCTTGCTTTTAATAAAGCGGAGCGGGGCAAATTTCTCGTACTTGCTCAGCGGTCAGCCCCCATTCGAATTACGTTAAGGGGTCTTTCGCTTTTGCCAGATCTAGAGAGATACTACGAGTCCTCCGTCCCAGATTCCATCGCCGCGGCCATCTGGTTCACCGGTACTACCAAAAAGTCTCATGCTTACGTTACTACTGTTACAGATGGTTTGATTATCTTGGACCCCGGTCGGTCGTGCTTCTGGTTTCCATTCCCATCATCATATTGATATGATCAATCTCCTCGCGCTCTGCCATAAGAACTTGGAGTCCGTATCATGGTGAAGGTAAGGTAACGCTGTGATTCTTGCTCAAAAAACAGACCGAACGCGTTCGAGTTATTGGCTCGTCCAACCCGGCAGCATTCATGAGTCGCTCGTTCAACTGTCCCTCGGAGACACGGTCGAGAACATGCATGGTTGCCCCCCGTCCTTTCTTGCTCTCGGTCCCACCCAGCAAGATACGGCTCAGCCAAAAAACGTGAGCGCCCCTGCGCGAGCCTGATTTTTTTAGTCAAGTCAAGCTTTGGCTCCCTAAAGACAGAAATGGATCAAAAAAAGGGGGGACTTCTGCAACGGGCTATACCACCCAAACCAACTGAGGGAAGTCGCATCCGCCCCATCGCAAGCACCTACAATGTCATGATCACATTGGTTTAACCTTTTTTCTTTGGTAGTTCAACGGACGGTCGCCCCTCCAACAAGAAAAGGTATAAATATGGAAACTTCTCTGCCATTTGGATCGGAGAATTTATGGAGGAAATCGGCTTTTAAATTTCCAGAAACCACACGATTATATAGCCAAAGGGAATACGCCGCGCCTAAAATCATCCCAAGCGCTGCTAATGTGGCTACTAAGCTATTTCTTTGGAAAGCTCCTACTGAGATGGGAAATTCCCCGATAAAGCTGCTAGTACCAGGTGAACTCATATTGGCCAAAGTGGAAGAGAAGGAAATGGTAGAGAGATTCGGCATGGTGCTCACTAACCCTCCGTAATATCTAACAAGTCGAGTCTTATGTCGGTCATATAGAACACCAACACATAGAAAAAGGGCTGAAGGAACCAGTCCATGACTTAACATCGGTGGAATGCTACCTCCAATTCCCTGTATGTTCGATAGAGCCAAAGATTCCCCCCCACTGATCGGAGTACGCCGATTACCCCCCGAACCGTACAAGATAGTTACCGCCTATCATACGGCTTTCTAACTTCACTTTTTTTCTGGTCGTTCCGCTCTGTCGATCGATGGTAGTATAAGAGATCTGATCTGTAACCCCCCGAAATTATTTACATAAAGGTTCCTGCTTTCTACCCATAGTTAGCATGTATCTCCCCGGGTCATACTTGAGTATCACATCGTAGACCCCCACCCCAACTCTGTCTTCCTTATCAGTGAACCGGAAATAGTGAATAGGTACTTTTCAATGCTGCGGGGACGAGACGACGTGACATACTACGATCACGTACAGAAGTGCTGCCCTTCGGCTCGGCAATATGGAACCTCTCAACAGCTCCCGTTCAAAAATGAGGTCCTATCGGGATAGGTAGGCCCAGCCCAAGCCTTCCCCCTCCCTCCATAAGACCCTCTTTCCCCCTCGAGAAAGAGAAGAAAGGGTTGATTATCTTCTTTCATGTGAACGGCCCTATCTTGTATCGAAAGGTTTTTCGTGCTATACACCACGTTGAGAAAGACCAGCCTCCTATGTACCGTACCATTTTTTGACCCCGAAAGGGAGGTCCTCCTTATGATGCTACGGACGGCGAAGTGCAAGGGGTAAACTCGGACGAGGATAGGATTGCGCGCGCCGGGCCCTCCCTTCGGCTGTCATATTTTGGCCGAGCGTACCTCCGGCCCTTATGTTACGCGACCGTAATCTTTTTTTATGTTCAACCGCTGTTACGCCAGAAATAAAAGGTTCCACACGAGCTCCCGTTCTGCGGCGTGGTGGCAGGACCGAGAGGAGATTGGCTCCGGGTGTAGATAGGGTGAAATCCGCAGGAGTCATGCAAATACATAGGCCCCTTCCCCTCTCTTTTAGATGAATGGGGTGGTTTATAACGTCTTTTCCTATCTACGGTCCCTCGGAGCGAGGGGTTAGGCAGGTAGTATGGGCCCTCTGACTTCCAGCTATGTGTTGTGCGGCTCCCGCGAAGCGAATGAAGGGAAGCTCTTCGAGCTTACGCTGACTCTCAGCCTCTTTGATTGGTAGGCGGGCGGGCTAAGCCCCCTACTTAAGATTCAATTCATAACGGTCATTTTCTGTTGTCGTGACGCTTTGGTTAGGCCGACTACTAGACTACTAGAGGTTCCTTCTAGCTTCTATAGGGGCCTTTCCACTTTGGTGTAGTTTTAGTTTGTATTGGTACTGAATGAACATATCAAACAAAGGAAGGCGATCATATCGTGCCATCAAACTATTTTATATGTCTAGAGAGATCCCCTAGATATACAGATAGAATAGATGTTCATGGATAGACAGACATTCCATTGATTCTTAGTTTTGGGGCTGAAAAAGCTCGTCGATCCAAATGAATCATTCTTGTGGTCTCTCTTCGCCCCCCGCCCCGAAACTTACCCACAGCACAGCGCCCATTCGCTTCGCGCGCGGGAAGGCAACGAAGTTCAGTTCATGAGACCGCGGCGGAGTGGGGCAGCCGCGACACGAAGTTCCTTACCTTAGCTGGATCTCGCTGGTGCCACCTAAACGGTTAGTAGGCGACGGATGTGTGACGTTTGGAGTTGTCGTTCGTGCACCTGTCCCCAATGGAAGAATGAGTGATCCGTTCCCCTGCGGATCATGGCCTTACCACTCGGTCCCCGATGGCCGGCGGGGGATTCGGTATAGCAGCTTACGTTTTTTTGCGCTGCGCGTTCCCGCTGGACTGGACACGTGTTAGCTGTAGGAAGTATGGTTCCGAAAGTGACTTCGGTTCGCCAGTTCAGGCTCAACTCCTCGCTTTACGTTAGCGGACCTACACTACGGGTCGGGCCGGGGCTCTGCGCTCTTTCTTTCTGTGTGGGACGATGCCGGGGAGAGAAGGGAATGCGTCGAGGCGGCGAACAACAACAACACAACTACATTTTGGCTTTTCCCTCCATCCATGAGATGAGCCCAGTGCATTGGACCGATGGATAAGAGAACTGAGCTGGCCTAAAGCTTGGGCGCTCTACGTACGATGTAGACTCCATCAGATACATATCGATTTCTTTCTGATGGATCAAGAATAGTTGTCTTATCAATAGATAGAAAGAGGGGATTTCCCCTTATTTATTATTGATGGATTCCCTCTATCTCATTCCTACTCTTTCGATCTATCAGAACGGATCAGGCTATCTATCAATCGATTTTAAAATAGCACGTTCATCTCGCTTTTCGTTCATTTCCGCCACGCCAACATAGCCACAATTAATAATAAGAAGCAGGCGAAGCAGCTAGAAGCGCTCGCTTCTAGCCCTTGAATTCTTATTCACGAATTAATTAATTGGGAAAGCCAACACAAAGATTCGATTCTGACTTCGTAGAGCCGGTGCTGCTGTTGCCTGCGCGTAGGGTGTCCCCCACTCCCGTCCCGGGGCGCTAAGGGGCTTTTGTTTTTGGAACAGACGGCAATGTTTTGCTGACGCCTTGAATCAAGCTTTTGTTGCGACATGCTATGTTTTCTCCCCCATTGCTAGTAGGTTGATGGGTCGCACGCCCGGCACACATGTTTTGGCCTTGTCTTTTGTGTCCATAACTAAAAATAGGTGACCTAACGGCCGCCGCCCGACTAAACATACCAATAGTCACCAGATTCATATGGGCTACTGAGGAGTAAGCAATTATCTTTTTAAGATCTACCTGTCTTGAAGTGGTCAAGGAAGTATATATTATAGCAATCGCGCTTGGAGTATAAATGAAAGGAGTGGAACAAAGTGTTGCTTCGGGAAACATGGGTATTGAAAATCTTAAAAACCCGTGGGTTCCCAATTTTGAAGGAATTCCTGCCAAGATGACGGATCCTGCCGTAGGTGCCTCTACATGAGCTTCGGGTAACCAAATATGAACTGGTACCATAGGCACTTTG